GCTAGCGTAGCTTAACTAAAGTATAACACTGAAGATGTTAAGATGGGCCCTAGAAAGTCCCGCAAGCACAAAGGCTTGGTCCTGACTTTACTATCAACTCTAGCTTAACTTACACATGCAAGTATCCGCACCCCCGTGAGAATGCCCTACAGTTCCCCGCCCGAGAACAAGGAGCTGGTATCAGGCTCATACAATTCAGCCCACGACACCTTGCTTAGCCACACCCCCAAGGGAATTCAGCAGTGATAGACATTAAGCCATAAGTGAAAACTTGACTTAGTCAAAGCTAAGAGGGCCGGTAAAACTCGTGCCAGCCACCGCGGTTATACGAGAGGCCCAAGTTGATAGACCTCGGCGTAAAGAGTGGTTAGGGAACAACTAAAACTAAAGCCGAACACCTTCAGAACTGTTATACGTATCCGAAGACAAGAAGTTCAACTACGAAAGTGGCTTTATAGCCTCTGAATCCACGAAAGCTATGGCACAAACTGGGATTAGATACCCCACTATGCTTAGCCTTAAACATTGGTAGCAAAATACACCTGCTACCCGCCTGGGAACTACGAGCATTAGCTTGAAACCCAAAGGACTTGGCGGTGCTTTAGACCCACCTAGAGGAGCCTGTCCTAGAACCGATAACCCCCGTTCAACCTCACCTTTCCTTGTTTATCCCGCCTATATACCGCCGTCGTCAGCTTACCCTGTGAAGGACCTATAGTAAGCAAAATTGGCACAACCCAAAACGTCAGGTCGAGGTGTAGCGTATGGAAAGGGAAGAGATGGGCTACATTCCCTAATGCAGCGAATACGAATGATGAACTGAAACACTCATCCGAAGGAGGATTTAGCAGTAAGCAGAGAGTAGAGAGTTCTGCTGAAACCGGCCCTGAAGCGCGCACACACCGCCCGTCACTCTCCCCAAACCTAAAATTTTATTTACCTAAAACCAGAGTAACCAGAAGGGGAGGCAAGTCGTAACATGGTAAGTGTACCGGAAGGTGCACTTGGAAAAACCAGAGTATAGCTAAGACAGAAAAGCATCTCCCTTACACCGAGAAGTCACCCGTGCAAATCGGGTTACCCTGACGCTAAATAGCTAGCCCACCCCCCTCAAAAACAACAACTCATTATTAATAACCCCTAATACACTAAATTTCATCAACAAACCATTTTTCCCCCTTAGTATGGGCGACAGAAAAGGAACCTTGGCGCAATAGATAAAGTACCGCAAGGGAATGCTGAAAGAGAAATGAAACAACCCAGTATAAGCCCAAAAAAGCAGAGACAAAACCTCGTACCTTTTGCATCATGACTTAGTTAGTAAAACTCAAGCAAAGTGCACTTTAGTTTGATTCCCCGAAACTAGGTGAGCTACTCCAAGACAGCCTATTAATAGGGCACACCCGTCTCTGTGGCAAAAGAGTGGGAAGAGCTTTGAGTAGAGGTGATAAACCTATCGAACCTAGTTATAGCTGGTTGCCTGAGAAATGGATAGGAGTTCAGCCTCCCGGCTTCTTTCTTGACCCCCCCCCGTCTTAACAGACCATCCTCAGACATTTTAAGAAACCGTGAGAGTTATTCAAAGGAGGTACAGCTCCTTTGAAACAAGATACAACTTTTCCAGGTGGGTAAGGATCATAATAAACAAAAGGTAAAATGTTCTGGTGGGCCTAAAAGCAGCCATCCCTATAGAAAGCGTTAAAGCTCAGACATACCACTACCCCCTCCGATCCTGATAATTCCATCCCAACCCCCTAATCTTACCAGGCCGCCCCATGCAAACATGGGGGTGACCATGCTAATATGAGTAATAAGAGAGCTTCCGCCTCTCTCCCTGCACACGTGTAAATCGAAATGGACCCCCCACCGAACTTTAACGGCCCCAACCAAAGAGGGTACTGAATAACAGACCAAACAACTAGAAAACTTTTCAACAAATTACCGTTAACCCCACACTGGTGTGCCCCTAGGGAAAGACTAAAAGAAAAAGAAGGAACTCGGCAAACACACGAGGCCTCGCCTGTTTACCAAAAACATCGCCTCTTGCAAAATTAATAAATAAGAGGTCCCGCCTGCCCTGTGACTATATGTTTAACGGCCGCGGTATTTTAACCGTGCGAAGGTAGCGCAATCACTTGTCTCTTAAATGGGGACCTGTATGAATGGCATAACGAGGGCTTAACTGTCTCCTTTTTCAAGTCAATGAAATTGATCTCCCCGTGCAGAAGCGGGGATAATACCATAAGACGAGAAGACCCTATGGAGCTTTAGACACCAAGGCAGATCATGTCAAACACCCCCAAATAAAGGGCTAAACCAAAAGAAGCCTGCCCTAATGTCTTCGGTTGGGGCGACCGCGGGGAAACAAAAATCCCCCACGTGGAACGGGAGATTCCCTATTTTTCACCTCCTAAAACTAAGAGCCCCCGCTCTAGTAAACAGAATTTCTGACCAATAATGATCCGGCAATGCCGATCAACGGACCAAGTTACCCTAGGGATAACAGCGCAATCCTCTTTTAGAGCCCATATCGACAAGAGGGTTTACGACCTCGATGTTGGATCAGGACATCCTAATGGTGCAGCCGCTATTAAGGGTTCGTTTGTTCAACGATTAAAGTCCTACGTGATCTGAGTTCAGACCGGAGTAATCCAGGTCAGTTTCTATCTATGATATGATCTTTTCTAGTACGAAAGGACCGAAAAGAAAAGGCCTCTGCTTAAGGTACGCCTTACCCCCACCTAATGCAGACAACTAAAATAGGCAAAAGGGCATACCCTTATGCCGAAGAGAACGGCATGTTAAGGTGGCAGAGCCCGGTAACTGCAAAAGACCTAAGCCCTTTCCACAGAGGTTCAAGTCCTCTCCTTAACTATGATTTCAACCCTCATTACCCACATTATCAATCCCCTCGCCTTTATCGTTCCTGTTCTGCTAGCTGTTGCCTTCTTAACCCTTCTTGAGCGAAAAGTACTTGGCTATATACAACTCCGAAAAGGCCCCAATATCGTAGGACCTTATGGTCTACTTCAACCCATCGCCGACGGAGTAAAACTATTCATTAAAGAGCCCGTTCGCCCCTCAACCTCCTCCCCCATTTTATTTTTAATAACCCCTCTACTAGCCCTCACACTTGCTCTTACCCTTTGAGCCCCCATACCTATACCCTACCCCGTGACTGACTTAAACCTCGGGATCTTATTTATCCTAGCCCTCTCCAGTCTTGCCGTTTACTCAATTTTAGGCTCAGGCTGAGCCTCCAATTCAAAATATGCCCTTATCGGAGCACTACGCGCCGTCGCCCAGACCATTTCATACGAAGTTAGCCTCGGACTAATCCTCCTAAACGCTATCATCTTTACGGGAGGCTTCACACTTCAAACCTTCAACGTTGCTCAAGAAAGTGTATGACTAATTTTACCCGCCTGACCCTTAGCTGCAATATGATACATCTCTACCCTTGCAGAAACCAATCGCGCCCCCTTTGACCTAACAGAAGGAGAATCCGAATTAGTCTCCGGCTTCAATGTAGAATACGCGGGGGGTCCCTTCGCCTTATTTTTCTTAGCAGAGTATGCTAACATCTTACTTATAAATACACTCTCCGCCACACTATTTTTAGGGGCCTCCCACATTCCAACAATGCCAGAACTCACCGCAATTAATCTAATAACTAAAGCAGCCCTTCTTTCCATCGTTTTCCTCTGAGTTCGTGCCTCCTACCCCCGCTTTCGATATGACCAGCTCATGCACCTAATTTGAAAAAACTTTCTTCCCTTAACCCTCGCCTTAGTAATTTGACACCTTGCACTTCCAATTGCATTTGCAGGCCTCCCCCCACAACTATAAGCCTGGAGCTGTGCCTGAAGCAAAGGGCCACTTTGATAGAGTGAATCATGGGGGTTAAAATCCCCCCAACTCCTTAGAAAGAAGGGGCTCGAACCCTATCTGAAGAGATCAAAACTCTTAGTGCTTCCACTACACCACTTCCTAGTAAGGTCAGCTAATTTAAGCTCTTGGGCCCATACCCCAAACATGTTGGTTAAAATCCTTCCTTTACTGATGAATCCCTACATTCTAGCCACCCTGCTATTTGGATTGGGTCTAGGAACCACAATTACATTTGCAAGCTCACATTGACTCCTCGCCTGAATAGGTCTCGAAATAAACACCCTCGCCATTATTCCACTTATAGCTCAACACCACCACCCTCGAGCAGTCGAAGCCACCACTAAATATTTTCTCACCCAAGCTACCGCTGCTGCCATACTACTTTTTGCCAGCACTACTAATGCCTGACTTACAGGACAATGAGACATTCAACAAATATCTCATCCTCTCCCCGTCACCATAATCACCCTTGCTCTCGCATTAAAAATTGGTCTCGCCCCCGTCCACGCATGACTGCCCGAAGTTCTTCAAGGCTTAGACCTTACTACCGGGCTCATCCTCTCGACCTGACAAAAACTTGCACCCTTCGCCCTCCTCCTACAAACCCAACCCGTAAACTCAACAATCCTTATTATTCTCGGCCTTATGTCTACTCTTGTGGGGGGTTGAGGAGGGCTGAACCAAACCCAACTGCGAAAAATCCTCGCCTACTCCTCAATCGCCCATCTCGGCTGAATAATCCTCGTGTTACAATTCTCTCCCTCCCTCACTTTCCTAACCCTCCTTGTGTATCTAATCATAACATTTTCAACCTTTCTAGTATTTAAGCTTAATAAAGCAACCAGCATCAATGCCCTCGCCAGCTCCTGAGCAAAAGCCCCAGCAATAACTGCCCTCGCTCCCCTGATTCTTCTCTCACTTGGTGGACTCCCTCCCTTAACAGGCTTCATACCAAAATGACTGATCCTTCAAGAGTTAACTAAACAAGACCTTGCCCCCACAGCCACCCTAGCCGCACTCAGCGCCCTTTTAAGCCTATACTTCTACCTGCGACTCTCCTATGCAATTACACTTACACTCTCCCCCAATAATCTAGTTGGTGTAACCCCCTGACGTCTACCCTCTTCCCAACCCACCTTGCCCCTCGCCATTTCAACCCTAGCAACCTTAACCCTCCTACCCCTAACGCCCGCCATGACCGCGCTACTCACCCTCTAGGAACTTAGGCTAACACAAGACCAAGGGCCTTCAAAGCCCTAAGCGGGAGTGAAAATCTCCCAGTCCCTGATAAGACTTGCGGGACACTATCCCACATCTCCTGCATGCAAAGCAGACACTTTAATTAAGCTAAAACCTTTCTAGACAGGCAGGCCTCGATCCTACAAACTCTTAGTTAACAGCTAAGCGCTCAAACCAGCGAGCATCCGTCTACCTTTCCCCCGCCTGTCAGGGCCAAAAGGCGGGGGAAAGCCCCGGCAGGCGTTAGCCTACTCCTTAAGATTTGCAATCAAATATGTCAAACACCTCAGGGCTTGGTAAGAAGAGGACTCAAACCTCTGTTTATGGAGCTACAACCCACCGCTTAAACACTCAGCCATCCTACCTGTGGCAATCACACGTTGATTTTTCTCGACTAATCACAAAGACATCGGCACCCTCTATCTAGTATTTGGTGCTTGAGCCGGAATAGTGGGCACGGCCTTAAGCCTGCTTATTCGGGCAGAACTAAGTCAACCAGGCGCCCTATTAGGGGACGATCAAATTTATAATGTGATCGTAACCGCCCATGCATTCGTAATAATTTTCTTTATAGTCATGCCAATTATAATTGGTGGCTTTGGAAACTGGCTTATTCCCCTAATAATTGGTGCCCCCGATATGGCCTTCCCTCGAATAAATAACATAAGCTTTTGACTACTCCCTCCTTCTTTCCTCCTACTTCTGGCCTCTTCAGGGGTAGAAGCTGGAGCCGGGACCGGTTGAACAGTATACCCACCTCTCGCAGGAAATTTAGCCCACGCCGGAGCATCCGTTGACCTAACCATCTTTTCCCTTCATCTGGCAGGAGTCTCCTCAATTCTGGGGGCAATTAATTTTATTACAACCATTATTAATATGAAACCCCCAGCGATTTCACAATACCAAACCCCTCTGTTTGTTTGAGCAGTACTAATTACTGCCGTTCTTCTCCTACTATCCCTGCCTGTCCTCGCTGCTGGCATCACAATACTCCTAACAGATCGAAACCTTAACACCACTTTCTTTGACCCCGCAGGAGGAGGTGACCCAATTCTCTACCAACACCTCTTCTGATTTTTTGGCCACCCGGAAGTCTATATTCTTATTCTGCCAGGCTTCGGAATAGTGTCCCATATCGTTGCCTACTATTCTGGCAAAAAAGAACCTTTCGGCTATATGGGTATAGTGTGGGCCATGATGGCCATCGGCCTCCTGGGGTTTATTGTCTGGGCCCATCACATATTTACTGTTGGAATAGACGTAGACACACGTGCCTATTTTACATCCGCCACTATAATTATCGCAATCCCCACGGGTGTTAAAGTCTTTAGTTGACTCGCCACTCTTCACGGAGGGGCAATCAAATGAGAAACTCCCCTTCTATGGGCCCTTGGTTTTATTTTTCTCTTTACAGTAGGAGGCTTAACGGGCATCGTACTAGCTAATTCATCCTTAGACATTGTTTTACACGATACATACTACGTAGTAGCCCACTTCCACTATGTCCTCTCAATGGGGGCAGTATTCGCCATCATTGCAGCCTTTGTTCACTGATTCCCCCTGTTCTCAGGTTATACCCTCCACAGCACTTGAACAAAAATCCATTTTGGAATCATGTTCATCGGAGTAAATCTCACATTCTTCCCCCAGCACTTTCTAGGGCTAGCAGGAATGCCTCGACGATACTCAGATTACCCAGACGCTTACACCCTGTGAAATACTGTCTCCTCTATTGGTTCACTAATTTCCCTTGTTGCAGTCATCATATTTTTATTCATTATTTGAGAAGCATTTGCCGCTAAACGCGAAGTACTAACAGTAGAACTTACTTCAACCAACGTAGAGTGATTGCATGGCTGCCCTCCCCCTTACCACACATTCGAAGAGCCTGCCTACGTCCAAGTTCGATCAAATTAACGAGAAAGGGAGGAGTTGAACCCCCATAGGTTAGTTTCAAGCCAACCACATAACCGCTCTGTCACTTTCTTCATAAGACACTAGTAAAGTAGATTGATTACACTGCCTTGTCAAGGCAAAGTCGCGGGTTAAAATCCCGCGTGTCTTGCAAATTAATGGCACATCCCCTACAACTAGGCTTTCAAGATGCAGCTTCCCCTGTTATAGAAGAACTTCTACATTTCCATGATCACGCCCTAATAATCGTTTTCTTAATTAGCACACTAGTACTTTACATTATTGTGGCCATGGTCTCCACCTCCCTTACTAACAAGTACCTCCTGGATTCTCAAGAGATTGAAATCATCTGAACAATTCTCCCAGCAGTAATTCTTATTCTAATTGCACTACCGTCCCTTCGTATTCTCTACCTAATAGATGAAATTAATGATCCCCACCTCACAATTAAAGCAATAGGCCACCAATGGTACTGAAGCTATGAATATACAGATTACGAAGATCTCGGATTTGACTCTTATATGATCCCTACACAAGACCTAAGCCCTGGACAATTTCGACTCCTAGAAGCTGACCACCGAATAGTAATCCCAGCAGAATCCCCCATCCGAGTGTTAGTTTCTGCAGAAGACGTACTCCACTCTTGAGCTGTCCCAGCCCTTGGTGTAAAAATAGATGCAGTTCCGGGTCGTCTAAACCAAACAGCTTTTATCGCATCTCGCCCAGGTGTCTTCTACGGACAATGCTCTGAAATTTGTGGGGCAAATCACAGCTTCATGCCTATCGTAGTTGAAGCCGTCCCTCTTGAACACTTTGAAAACTGATCATCTCTAATACTTGAAGATAACTCGCTAAGAAGCTAAATAGGGCCTAGCGTTAGCCTTTTAAGCTAAAGATTGGTGGCTCCCAACCACCCCTAGCGGCATGCCTCAACTCGACCCCGCACCCTGGTTTGCTATCCTAGTCTTTTCTTGGACCATTCTCTTAACCATACTCCCCCCGAAAGTCTTGGCCCACGAATTTCCAAATGACCCTACAACCCAAAGCACAGAAAAACCTAAAACAGAAGCCTGAAACTGACCATGACACTAAGCTTTTTTGATCAATTTATAAGCCCTATTTTTTTAGGTATCCCCCTAATTGCCATTGCCCTAATCCTCCCCTGCATTATTTTTCCAACCCCTACAACACGTTGACTAAACAACCGGTTGCTCGCCATCCAAAGCTGATTTATTAACCAATTTACAAGTCAACTCTTTTTACCTTTGAACCCAGGAGCCCATAAATGAGCTGTAATATTTATATCCCTCATATTATTCCTCATTTCTCTTAATATACTTGGGCTTCTTCCCTATACCTTTACCCCCACTACACAACTCTCCCTCAATATGGGTCTTGCTGTTCCTCTTTGACTAGCAACCGTAATTATTGGGATGCGAAATCAACCAACTATCGCCTTAGGCCACCTCCTCCCAGAAGGAACTCCAACTCCCCTAATCCCCGTGCTTATCATTATCGAAACAATTAGTCTCTTTATTCGCCCCCTCGCCCTAGGAGTCCGGTTAACAGCCAACTTAACAGCCGGCCACCTTTTAATTCAACTAATCGCAACAGCTGCCTTTGTCCTTATACCTCTTATGCCAACCGTAGCACTCCTAACCGCAGCCCTACTATTCCTGCTAACCCTTTTAGAAATTGCCGTGGCAATAATCCAAGCCTACGTCTTTGTTCTATTACTAAGCCTCTATCTTCAAGAAAACGTTTAATGGCCCACCAAGCACACGCATACCACATAGTCGACCCCAGCCCTTGGCCCCTAACAGGTGCAATTGCTGCCCTCTTAATGACATCAGGCCTTGCAGTCTGATTCCACTTTCACTCCACAACCCTAATAACCCTGGGCTTAGCCCTCCTTCTTCTCACAATGTATCAATGATGACGAGACATTATTCGAGAAGGCACATTCCAAGGACACCACACACCCCCTGTTCAAAAAGGCCTCCGTTACGGAATGGTCCTATTTATTACCTCTGAAGTCTTCTTTTTCTTGGGCTTTTTCTGAGCCTTCTATCACTCGAGCCTTGCCCCCACCCCCGAACTAGGAGGCTGCTGACCCCCAACAGGAATCACCACCTTGGACCCATTTGAAGTACCCCTCCTTAATACAGCTGTGCTGCTAGCCTCTGGAGTTACAGTCACTTGAGCTCACCATAGCATCATAGAAGGTGGCCGAAAACAAGCAATTCAAGCACTAGGGCTGACCATCCTTCTCGGCTTCTATTTTACCTTCCTTCAAGCCATAGAATATTATGAAGCCCCCTTTACAATTGCAGACGGAGTTTACGGCTCCACATTTTTTGTAGCAACGGGCTTCCACGGACTGCACGTTATTATTGGCTCTACATTTTTAGCCATCTGCCTACTCCGTCAAGTCCAATACCATTTTACATCTGAACATCACTTCGGATTCGAAGCAGCCGCCTGGTACTGACATTTCGTAGACGTCGTTTGACTATTCCTTTACATCTCTATCTACTGATGAGGATCTTAATCTTTCTAGTACTAAAGTAAGTATAAGTGACTTCCAATCACCCGGTCTTGGTTAAAGCCCAAGGAAAGATAATGAATTTAATCACAACAGTAATTACCATCACTGTCCTACTCTCCACCCTACTCGCTATTGTATCCTTCTGACTTCCACAAATAAGCCCAGACCACGAAAAATTGTCCCCCTACGAATGCGGTTTTGATCCCCTAGGGAGTGCCCGACTACCCTTCTCCCTCCGATTTTTTCTCGTCGCCATTCTTTTTCTCCTTTTCGACCTAGAAATTGCCCTTCTTCTTCCCCTCCCCTGAGGAGATCAACTAACCTCTCCACTAACTACATTCCTCTGAGCCTCCGCTGTTCTAGTTCTACTTACCCTAGGCCTAATTTACGAATGAATTCAAGGGGGTTTAGAATGAGCCGAATAGGTTATTAGTTTAAGAAAAACATTTGATTTCGGCTCAAAAACTTGTGGTTAAAGTCCACAATTACCTAATGACCCCCGTTCACTTCGCTTTTTCCTCAGCCTTTCTATTAGGATTGACAGGGCTAGCATTCCACCGAACCCATCTCCTCTCTGCCCTCCTTTGCCTAGAAGGAATAATACTTTCTCTATTTATTGCCCTTTCCTTATGAACCCTACAACTGGACTCTACTAACTTTTCAGCCTCCCCTATGCTTCTTCTGGCATTTTCAGCTTGCGAAGCAAGCGCAGGTCTGGCCCTCCTGGTAGCTACTGCCCGCACTCATGGATCAGACCGTCTCCAAAGCCTCAACCTCCTACAATGCTAAAAATTCTAATCCCAACCTTGATACTTGTCCCAACAGCATGAATAGCTCCTGCCAAATGACTATGGCCCACCTCCCTCCTCCATAGTCTAATAATTGCTCTAGTTAGTCTTACCTGACTAAAAAACCTCTCAGAGACAGGCTGAGCCTCCCTCAACCTATACATGGCAACAGACCCCCTCTCAACCCCCCTTCTAGTCCTTACCTGTTGGCTACTACCCCTAATAATCCTCGCAAGCCAGAGCCACACAGCACCTGAACCCATCAATCGACAACGAATATTTATTGTACTACTGACATCACTCCAAGTTTTTCTCATTTTGGCCTTCAGCGCCACCGAAATTATTATGTTCTATGTCATATTTGAAGCCACCCTCATTCCTACACTTATTCTCATCACACGGTGGGGGAACCAAACAGAACGACTCAATGCCGGCACCTACTTTCTATTCTATACCCTAGCAGGCTCACTGCCCCTTCTCGTCGCCCTCCTCCTCCTCCAGAATAGTATAGGGACCCTTTCCCTACTGACCCTCCAATATTCCAACCCCCTACCCCTCTCGACAAATGCAGACAAATTATGATGAGCGGGCTGTTTACTAGCTTTCCTCGTAAAAATACCACTGTACGGTGTTCACCTCTGACTCCCTAAAGCACACGTTGAGGCCCCTGTCGCAGGTTCTATGATCCTAGCCGCCGTCCTCCTAAAACTAGGAGGTTATGGCATAATACGTATAATAATTATACTCGAACCATTGACCAAAGAACTAAGTTACCCCTTTATTATCTTCGCCCTGTGAGGTGTAATCATAACAGGGTCAATTTGTCTACGTCAAACAGACCTCAAATCCCTCATCGCATATTCCTCCGTCAGCCATATAGGCCTGGTCGTTGGAGGCATTCTCGTCCAAACCCCCTGAGGCTTCACAGGAGCCCTTATTCTCATAATTGCCCATGGCCTTACATCCTCCGCCCTATTCTGTCTAGCAAACACCAATTATGAGCGTACCCATAGCCGAACCATAGTACTAGCACGAGGATTACAAATGGCCCTTCCCCTAATAACCTCATGATGATTTATTGCCAGCCTCGCCAACCTTGCACTCCCCCCTTTTCCCAATCTCATAGGTGAATTAATAATTATTACCTCCTTATTCAACTGATCTTGATGAACTATCGCACTAACAGGGGCTGGGACCCTAATTACAGCAGGGTACTCCCTCTATATATTCCTTATGACCCAGCGGGGCCCACTCCCGGCACATATTATTGCTCTAGACCCCTCCCACACTCGAGAACACCTACTAATGGCGCTTCATCTCCTCCCCCTAATGCTTCTCATCCTTAAGCCAGAGCTAGTCTGAGGGTGAACCTCCTGTAGGTATAGTTTTAACAAAAACATTAGATTGTGATTCTAAAAATAGAAGTTAAAATCCTCTTACCCACCGAGAGAGGCTCGTCAGCCACAAAGACTGCTAATCTTTGTTTCCTTGGTTAGACCCCAGGGCTCACTCGAACTGCTCCTAAAGGATAACAGCCTATCCGTTGGTCTTAGGAACCAAAAACTCTTGGTGCAAATCCAAGTAGCAGCTATGCATTCTACCTCCCTCATAATAACATCAAGCCTCATCATTATTTTCCTGCTTTTGGCCTACCCTTTATTAACAACCCTCTCACCTGCCCCTCAGCTAGGGACCTGGGCCCTCTCCCAGGTTAAAACAGCAGTAAAACTAGCTTTCTTTTTTAGCCTCCTCCCCCTATTCCTCTTTCTCAACGAAGGGGCAGAGGTTATTATTACCAACTGAAACTGGATAAATACAATAACCTTTGACATCAATATTAGCTTTAAGTTTGACCATTACTCAATTATCTTTACCCCTATCGCCCTCTATGTAACTTGGTCGATCCTCGAATTTGCCTCATGATATATGCATGCAGACCCCAACATAAACCGATTCTTCAAATACCTCCTTGTTTTCCTCATTGCTATAGTTATTCTAGTTACAGCAAACAACATGTTCCAACTTTTTATCGGTTGGGAAGGAGTCGGCATTATATCTTTCCTTCTAATCGGATGGTGGTACGGACGGACAGATGCTAATACTGCTGCCCTGCAAGCGGTCCTTTATAACCGAGTCGGGGACATTGGTCTCATTTTTGCTATAGCATGAATAGCAATGAACCTAAACTCCTGAGAAATACAACAAATATGTGTAACCGCTAAAGACTATGACCTTACCCTCCCCCTACTAGGTCTCATCCTTGCCGCTACCGGCAAATCCGCCCAATTCGGGCTTCACCCATGGCTACCTTCCGCCATGGAGGGTCCTACGCCGGTGTCTGCCCTACTTCATTCTAGTACCATAGTCGTAGCAGGCATTTTTCTCCTTATTCGGATAAGCCCCTTGATAGAAAACAACCAGGTCGCTCTCACCACCTGCCTCTGCCTAGGCGCCTTAACCACCCTCTTCACTGCAACCTGCGCCCTCACCCAAAACGATATCAAAAAAATCGTTGCCTTCTCAACATCAAGCCAATTAGGTCTAATAATAGTAACCATTGGCCTCAACCAACCCCAACTTGCCTTCCTCCACATCTGCACCCACGCCTTCTTCAAAGCAATACTTTTCCTCTGCTCCGGCTCAATTATCCACAGCCTAAACGACGAACAAGACATCCGAAAGATAGGAGGCATACACCATCTCACCCCCTTCACATCCTCCTGCCTTACCATTGGAAGTCTAGCCCTTACAGGCACCCCTTTCTTAGCAGGCTTCTTCTCCAAGGATGCCATTATTGAAGCTCTAAACACATCCTATCTCAACGCCTGGGCCCTAGCCTTGACTCTTCTGGCCACCTCATTTACAGCCATTTACAGCCTCCGAGTTGTTTTTTTCGTGTCCATGGGACACCCCCGATTTAATACACTGCCCCCTATTAATGAAAATAATTCAGCCGTCATCAACCCCATTAAACGCCTTGCCTGAGGAAGCATTGTTGCCGGCCTCCTTATTACCTCAAATATTATTCCTCTAAAAACACCCGTAATGTCAATACCTCCCCTTCTGAAACTAGCCGCCCTTATTGTCACTATTGTTGGCCTACTCATCGCCCTAGAATTAGCATCTCTAACAACTAAGCAACACAAATCCTTCCCTCAACTAACCCCTCACCACTTCTCCAATATACTTGGCTTCTTCCCAGCAATTATACACCGCTTTATCCCAAAACTAAACCTCTTACTAGGACAGACAATCGCAAGCCAAACAATTGACCAAACTTGACTAGAAAAACTAGGACCAAAAACCCTAGCCTCCTCCAACATCCCTTTAATCTCCATAACAAGCAACACCCAGCAGGGCATAATCAAAACCTACCTCACCCTCTTCCTACTTACCCTAGCCCTCGCAACCTTTATATTTATTTATTAAACTGCCCGAAGCGCTCCCCGACTTAACCCCCGTGTTAACTCTAGGACCACAAATAAAGTAAGAAGCAACACCCACGCACTAATCAATAATATTCCCCCACCCAATGAATACATTAAAGCTACCCCTGCAATATCCCCTCGAAACACAGAAAACTCCTCAAATTCGTCCACAAACACCCACGAAACCTCATACCACCCACCCCCTAACAAAACAGAAACGACCGCCACAACCACTAAATACATAGCTATATAAACCGCAACCGGTCGACTACCCCAACTCTCAGGGAAAGGATCCGCAACAAGAGCCGTTGAATACGCAAACACCACTAATATCCCTCCCAGATAAATCAAAAATAAAACTAAAGACAAAAAGGGACCTCCATGCCCAACCAATACCCCGCACCCTATGCCCGCCACCACTACTAAACCTAAAGCAGCAAAATAGGGAGAAGGATTAGAAGCAACCGCAATTAAACCCAACACTAAGCCAAATAAAAACAAAAATATGATATAAGTCATAATTCCTGCCAGGAATTTAACCAGGACTGATGGCTCGAAAAACCACTGTTGTTATTCAACTACAAGAACCTTAATGACAAGTCTCCGAAAAACTCACCCCATCCTAAAAATTGCAAATGATGCATTAGTCGATCTCCCGGCCCCTTCCAACATCTCAGTCTGATGAAACTTTGGGTCGCTCCTCGGCCTCTGCCTTGCCACCCAAATCCTGACAGGACTATTCCTCGCAATACATTATACTTCAGATATCGCAACAGCCTTCTCCTCCGTAGCCCACATCTGCCGAGACGTAAACTATGGCTGACTCATTCGAAATATCCACGCCAACGGCGCATCCTTCTTCTTCATTTGTATTTATCTTCACATTGGCCGAGGCCTCTATTACGGCTCATACCTTTATAAAGAAACATGAAACGTTGGCGTTGTACTTCTCCTTTTAGTAATAATGACCGCATTCGTAGGCTACGTCCTCCCCTGAGGGCAAATATCATTTTGAGGGGCCACCGTCATTACCAACCTTCTCTCCGCAGTTCCCTACATTGGAAATACACTTGTTCAGTGAATCTGGGGAGGATTTTCAGTAGACAACGCTACCCTCACCCGCTTCTTCGCCTTCCACTTCCTTTTTCCTTTCGTTATTGCCGCAGCAACCATCATTCACCTTCTTTTCCTCCATGAGACAGGCTCCAATAATCCACTAGGCCTAAACTCAGATGCAGACAAAATTTCATTCCACCCCTACTTTTCATATAAAGACTTATTAGGTTTCGCTGTCCTCCTAATCGCCCTCTCTCTACTGTCATTATTTTCACCCAACCTCTTAGGAGACCCAGATAACTTTACCCCCGCCAACCCCCTAGTTACCCCTCCTCACATTAAACCAGAATGATATTTCTTATTTGCCTACGCAATTCTTCGCTCAATCCCCAACAAGCTAGGGGGAGTCTTGGCTCTCCTTGCCTCCATCCTCGTACTCATAGTCGTCCCCATCCTTCACACCTCAAAACAACGAAGCTTAACGTTCCGACCACTAACGCAATTCCTATTCTGAACTCTCGTTGCAGATGTCGCTATCCTTACTTGAATTGGAGGGATACCTGTTGAGCACCCCTACATTATCATTGGCCAAGTCGCCTCTCTCCTATACTTTTTCCTCTTTTTAATCCTTACCCCCCTAGCAGGCTGACTAGAAAACAAAGCCCTTGGGTGATCATGCATTAGTAGCTCAGTTTCAGAGCACCGGTCTTGTAAACCGGACGCCGGAGGTTAAAATCCCCCCTACTGCTCAAAGAAAGGAGATTCTAACTCCTATCCCTAGCTCCCAAAGCTAGGATTCTAAATTAAACCATTCTTTGTCCAAATGTACATATATGTATTAACCCCATACATAAATATTAACCATATAATGAGTATTTAAGTACATATATGCTTTATCACCATTCTAGGATTATACCATTTATGTTAGCAACATAACACTAAAAAATACATAAACCATCACAGATAAAAGTATATAACTGGAGTAAAGACGGGCGAAACTTAAGACCGAGCACTACCGTCCATAGTCGAAGATATACCAGGACCCACCACCTAGACGTTCCTCAAAGTTTTAATGTAGTAAGAACCGACCATCAGTTGATTTCTTAATGCTCACGTTTATTGATGGTGAGGGACAACTATTGTGGGGGTTTCACACAGTGAATTATTCCTGGCATTTGGTTCCTACTTCAGGGCCATGACTTGATATTATTCCTCACACTTTCATCGACGCTGACATAAGTTAATGGTGGAGTACATACGACTCGTTACCCACCAAGCCGAGCGTTCACTCCACCGGGGCAGCTGGTTCTCTTTTTTTTTTTTTTCCTTTTCAATTGGCGCCTCAGAGTGGAGGATAGTCGCTGACAAATTAAGAGAGGATATTCACTTTGCGAGCAAGGAAAATGTATTAATGTTGAAAAGACTTTCATAAAAGAATTGCATAATAGGATCTCAAGAGCATAAAGGTATGAATTTTCCTCGTAAAATACCTAAGATACCCCCGGGGTTTTTGCGCGTAAAACCCCCCTACCCCCCTATACTCCGGAGATCACTAACACTCCTGAAAACCCCCCGGAAACAGGAAAACCTCTAGTAGTATATTTTAAAGCCCAAAGTGTGTCTATTTACACTATTAAAATAATGCATTT